TCAGGTCCACTTACTTTTTCCTTTGTTGATTTCGAATCTTTCCAATGAATTTGATTGGGATCTATAAGGAAAAATAAGGATCTCTGGTAATTCAAGAGGTGGATTAGAATTATTATTCATAATAATTAAAATTTACTGAACAAGTGTTCCACTTTCTAACTAGAACTACTATATACTCTAACTCAGTATAATGATAACGTAGTATCTAGTTAGTTACTTTTTTTATTCCAAATAAAAAAAATATCTCTATTTTCTGAATACTATGTACTTTATCTGAAAAACCCCAAAGCCCCTTATCGGATTTGAACCGATGACTTACGCCTTACCATGGCGTTACTCTACCACTGAGTTAAAAGGGCTTATTTGATTAAATTCCCCAACGGGTCGCTATGTAGATAAAATATCTATATGCACATATATTATATACATAAGTATATGCACTAGACTCATAGTGGCTAGTGGCTTATTTTTAATAATCAAATGGATTTGCCTAGCAACTCTAGGGTAAATTTTTTTAAGACCGACATTTATTTTATTGAAATGATTCCTATCAAAGCAAAATTGACTTGATTGATACATAACATGGACAGTTACCAATTCGACATAAAATAAATTTCAAGATATTTCATTGAATCGTGTGATGAAGAGATTCTACTTGTCCCCTTGAACTAAAATTTTATATAAGATTTTAAATAACTTGTTGATCTCGCTTAATAGATTTATTGGTTGTTACTTTCCTGGTTTAGTGTGAGATAGAGATAAGGATATCTCATCTTAACAATGAATGAAAGCAAAAAAAATAGAACTGACCCCTCCCTTTTCTTTTCTGACGGACCAATCATTCTCTGAAAAACTCCTATCCCTAGTATTCTTTAATATGAACGACGAATCAAAAAATTCGATACAATTCTCTGAAAAACGCAAAGATCCCTCAGATCTAATCATACCATTCCATTATATTGACAATTTCAAAAAACTGATCATACTATGATCATAGTATGAGGGCGGTTGAGCAAGTTAGCCCCCATCGTCTAGTGGTTTAGGACACCTCTCTTTCACGGAGGCAGCGGGGATTCGAATTCCCCTGGGGGTAGGGTACTACGAAAGGAAGTTGATCATGGATTACCAATAAGCCTCAAATTGATTCTTCCTGGGTCGATGCCCGAGTGGTTAATGGGGACGGACTGTAAATTCGTTGGCAACATGTCTACGCTGGTTCAAATCCAGCTCGGCCCAATAATTCGCCAATCTACCATAACCCACCTTGTCCTTCAGAAATACCGCATACGAAGCTAAAAAAGAAGAAAATCTTCTGCTAGATCCCTTATTTTCCTGGGATTGTAGTTCAATTGGTCAGAGCACCGCCCTGTCAAGGCGGAAGCTGCGGGTTCGAGCCCCGCCAGTCCCGACGGATCCAATATCCAATAAATACATCTATTCATTTCACCCTTTCATAGAACATAGAAAGGGTGTCGGGGGGCATAATTTCATTCCCAAGCAAAAAGGAGTCTTTGTTTCTTTTTTCTTTCCTATGTGTTCCATTTCGCGTTTATTGTTTGTTTAGATTTGTAACTATGTGACTAATCGAAGTGGAAAGGCAATCTGATAATCCTTCATCAGAGGATTATCCAAGCAAGACGCAAGATAAGTTATAGAAAAAAACAAGGAAACGGATAATAAATACAAGGAATTTTGGATTAATTGGTTCAGAAATCAAAATTATTTTTTGGTATGGATAAAAGAACTTCCTATGTTATACTATTCAAGTCTCGACTACGAGTTGATTTGATAGATCAGATATTGTTATTCATGATATTGATCCCATTCAAGATCATCGAGAGGTAATTCATTCATTGAATTTACAGACGAAAGATTTATCATCTCTATGGGATTAAATCCCGAGTTATTGTAAAGTAAAAAAACCGATGAGATTATGGAAGTAAATATTCTTGCATTTATTGCTACTGCACTATTCATTCTAGTTCCTACCGCCTTTCTACTTATCATTTATGTAAAAACAGTTAGTCAAAATGATTAATTCATTTTAATTTTCAAATGAATTTGAATAAAACTTTCCTTCTGAGTTCTTATCAAAAATTGACGAAGTCAATTGAAAAGGATTCCAATTTCGTGTCTTAACTTAAATGAAATGAGCGGACTTTAATCGGCAGTATTCTATTAATTTGATAGTATGGTAAGAAAGAAATAGATGAATCCTTCTTTCTACCATACTATCGATCTCTTATTCTATAAAGTTTTAATCTAGAATAAAGATAGATTCTATAGATCAATCTACAAATTTTGATCATGTAATATATTCTATTAATTCCATATATTGTATGGAATTGACATAACACCCAATTATATTTATTTGCTACATCTATTTGTTACGATCAATCTAAGATTAGAATTATCTTAGGATTCTAATTCCTTTTCCTAATAAAGAAGAGGAAACCTCACTTATTTTTAACGCCCAAACCATGATATGAAAAAAGTCGATAAAGCATAAATCGCCTTTTATAAGATTAGAAACCAAGCGAAAAATGCCCAATATGTGATTCGTCCGAAGCAAGATCTTATTATTGCATAGTCTCTCGTTAGATAACTACTATATATCATTTCTCATAGAAAGTTCGTATACACTTAACAAAATCACTTGTTCTTTGAACAGTAAAAAGGAAAAGCAATCAAACAAAAATAAGGGGTCCGGTCTACCTCAGTATCCATCTATAAAGATGGTAAGAGCCCATTCCATTGATTGAAATAGAAAATTTCGGAAGAATCTTAGGTTGGAATAAATTTCTAATCATCTGAATCCCCTTCTTTTCGAAATACAAACAGGGGAATCGCTCAAATATATCTTTGATTGAAAGAGTATGATTCATATCATAGATTACTCCATTTGACTCCAATGAAATTCGAAATTCAGATATTTTGATTTTAAATAGTTAAAAACGCGTTGCAGAACGATCTATAAAACAAGTTATACGGTTTGATTCCTCAACTCCATTTAGCAGTACTTCTAGAGCCCACTTCTTCCCCACACTACGAGTGAAAGGGAAAATGTAAAGATTACCATTAAAGCAGCCCAAGCGAGACTTACTATATCCATGTGAATTATTTCTCCTATCTCTATAAATACAAAGGAATTATTCCTCACTAATAATAGTGGAATCAATGGTGCAGAGTCAAAAAAAGGGGATTTTGTCCGAACACTATTGATAAACCAATCTGATTCTGATTTCGAATCGGGGAAAGATTAAACACAAGCAAAATATCCAAAGGGAATGGGAACGTGTGAATAATAAGGCCTATTTTTTTGTTGACCCTCGTAAGTAAAAACGGAAAGGGAGAAATCACTAAAAAAGATAAATAACTATCTAGTACAGACCTCTATTTCCCCTAATCCATACCCCCTTTCCCGATTATCTCTGAGGGGTAGAGGGCTTGGCTAGGGGTTATCAAAAAAAAATTCTTTCTTTTTTCTATAAAAAAAATATTATCCATCGAGTCTAATATTGATTGGATACCCCCGCGTTCATCTCGCAAGTCCGTCATATATAACGCAACTTCCAACCCTTTCCAAAATTCTAAATAGAATCATATTTCTTAGCAGGCTCTACAATCTAATCCAAGATCCAGTCATTAGACAGTCCCTTAGTATAGTAAAGGGAATCATAAAGTCTTAAAAGCTCCCTACTATAAGAATAGATTCTAATATTTCCTTGAATCCTAGATGCGAACGAGGATTCACAATCTTTTATTTTCCAAAAACCTCAGACCAAATGTTTAGAATCAAACAAAATATCAACAGTCTTTCCTCTGTTTCTACCGGAGAATTATTCTCCGAGTTATATCAGCAGAACAGAAGAAAAGAAGAGATTTCGGGTTTTTTGTTTGATCAGGCGACACCCGGATTTGAACTGGGGAAAAAGGATTTGCAGTCCCCCGCCTTACCACTCGGCCATGCCGCCAAAATGATACAAAAATCTTCTCGGATTACTAAATTTTTATTGTACTTGAAATTTTTAATTTTTTTGTTTTGGATTTGATCCATTCCTTCGATTCATTCTAGAGTATCTCAAAATCCACAATGCTAAAAACATTCTCTCGCTTTTCTATTGAGAAATCACATGTGGATTTTCAGCCGACAAATTGGAACCATTAACTATTGACTGCTTATGCTTACTTCGAATTTATGAACGCTTCTGGAGATTTTAATCTCAAAATTGTGTTTTCCTAATGACATACATAAGAAAATACAAATTGAGATAAAACTAATCATTATTTATTTTTTTTAATCAAAAAATCCTTCTCAATTTCAATTATAACAAAATATATGAGTCTATGTAAACCCCAGAACATAAATTACAGATATCTATTAGTTAGATATGTTGTCGATAGGGAATTATCATAAAATGATTCTACTTCATTTTTGCATTGAATAGATATTTTATTTTCGTTTGATAAAGGACGACCCGGGCTGTCCCGAATAGAAGGTACTAAAATAAAAGAGAAGTCGGATATTATAGCCATCCGCGTACGTGTTTAATAAATGCAACCCTTCTTATACACTTTATACACTTCAAATGGTATTCTACTCAAAAATAAGTTAAATAAAGTACAAATATCTCTCTTCTCTGCGAATCATTTTTTGAACACCGAAATTCATCGGTTAAGTGCTCAAAAAAGGGATTCTATATTGTTTCTGATTTTTGTGTCTTTATCTCCCAAATACTGAATCATTTGATTTTTTTTTTCAAATTCCAATATGTAATATTCTATAATTATATAATTTGAATCGTTTTATGTTTTTTTGTCTATACAAAACCCTATAAACCTTAATAGGTCTAAGTGACAAAATTCTGTTTTTAGTATTGTTTTATCAATTCCTTTCCATTTGGATCTGTTGCAACTTCCAATTTAAGTTTTAAGTAAAAAATTCTCTTTATTCTTCGGTTCATACGTAATTAATACACTTCATTACAAATATGGAGTTG